TTTTCGTTTAATAGAATTTCTTTTTAAAGAATTTCTATTATAAATAATTATAACATAGTAATTTAGTAAAATTAGTAATTTAGTAAAATTAGTAATTTAGTAAAATATTAATATAATATCTTATAATTATAATATTTCATTCCTAAATTTGAATTCATTTGTTTTCTCTATTGTATTCTTTTTTCAACACTAATATTGACAACAGTGTATTAAACAAATATAATCCGATCGTGAATAGATGGATCGATTTACTTACATTGAACAGGTTTCATCTAATGGTGGGTTCATTGGATTTTTTGTGATACAAAAACAAGAAGTTCTTTGTTGATTGAAAGGTAAATAAAAAAAAGAATGTATAAAATAATGTATAATGTAAAACATAGTAAACAAAGAGGTAGTCTATCATTTTTTTTATTTATTTTTATTTCATAAAATTTATCTGTTCATTTGTATATTTAGAATCGATTCACCTTTGACATTTTGAATTTTTTTCTGTCTATTTTTCCATTTATGTAATATTTTATTAGATAATTAAATATTTTATTTTTATTGTTTTTATTGTGATTGGCTATACAGTTTTATAAAAAATTGTATTAGGGTTGCTAACTCAATGGTAGAGTACTCGGCTTTTAAGAGCGACTCCATTTTTTTACACATTTCTATGAAGCAATTAGTTCGTCCATACCATCGGTAGAGTTTGTAAGACCACGACTGATCCAGAAAGGAATGAATGGAAAAAGTAGCATGTCGTATCAATGGCGAATTCGAAAAATATTTCATTTTTATTGGATCCGTCCCAATTTTTTTGTTTGAATTCTTGGTTGGCTCGGAACAAAAAAAATTCAGTTGGGTTTAATTAATAAAGGGATAGAGCTTGGCGGCTCCAATTATAGGGAAACAAAAAGTAACGAGCTTTCATTTCTTTTTTCTTTATTTGAATGATTACCCCATCTAATTGTACGTTAAAAAGAGATTAGTGCTTGATGTGGGAAAAGCTTTTCCCGTTAATGGATTATTTATTTTTGTTATGAGTCCTAATTATATAGCTATTCTCCATTATGTTATGGGATAGCGATAAATGTGTAAAAGAAAGAGTATATTGATAAAAACTTTTTTTTTTCCAAAATCAAAAGAGCGATTGGGCTGAGAAAAAAAATAAACGATTCATAACTACCTTGTTATCCTAAAACAATTAGCGAGGAGAGAGAGTCCGTTGATGGATTTTACTTGTTTTCTAGGTATCTATTCGTATTCAATTCATTCGTTTTTTTCTAATTGTAATTAATATATAATAGAATACCTTGTTTTGACCGTATCGCACTATGTATCATTTGATAATCCAATAAATCCCCGATCCTTTTACCAAATAGAATTTTTTGAATGGATGAATATCAAGTATATTTAGAACTAGATAGATCTCGTAACCATGATTTCCTATACCCACTTATTTTTCGGGAGTATATTTATGGACTCGCTTATGGTCATGATTTAAATAGATCCGTTTTTGTAGAAAATATAAGTTATGACAATAAATCTAGTTTACTAATTGTAAAACGTTTAATTACTCGAATGTATCAACAGACTTATTTGATCATTTTTCCTAATGATTCTAACAAAAATCCTTTTTGGGGGTATAACAACAATTTTTATTCTCAAATAATATCCGAGGGTTTTGTTATCGTCGTGGAAATTCCATTTTTCCTACAATTTAGTTCTTCTTTAGAGGAGACAAAAATCGTAAAATATTATAAAAATTTGCGATCCATTCATTCTATTTTCCCTCTTTTCGAGGATAAATTTACATATTTAAATCATGAGTCCGATATACGAATACCCTATCCTATTCATCTGGAAATCTTGGTTCAAATCCTTCGATACTGGATCAAAGATGTACCTTTCTTGCATTTATTAAGATTGTTTTTTTATTACTATTGTAATTGGAATAGTCTTATTACTCCACAAAAATCTATTTCTACTTTTTCAAAAAATAATCCCCGATTTTTCTTGTTCCTATTTAATTTTTATGTATGGGAATACGAATCTATCTTTCTTTTTCTACGTAATAAATCCACTCATCTACGATTCAAATCTTTTCGTGTTCTTATTGAGAGAATTTCTTTCTATGCAAAAGTAGAACATCTTGTAGAAGTCTTTGCTAAGGATTTTTCGTATACCTTATCATTCTTTAAGGATCCTTTCATCCATTATGTTAGATATCAAGGAAAATCAATTCTGGTTTCAAAGAATATGCCTCTTTTGATGAATAAATGGAAATCTTATTTTATCCATTTATGGCAATGTCATTTTGATGTTTGGTCTCAACCTAGAACTATTCATATAAAGCAATTATCCAAGCATTCATTTTACTTTTTGGGTTATTTTTTAAATGTACAACTAAATCTTTCAGTGGTACGGAGTCAAATGTTGCAAAATTCATTTCTAACAGAAATTGTTATGAAAAAGCTTGATACAATAGTTCCAATTATTCTTCTAATTAGAT